AAGGACTGAGTTAGGATAGTCAGGATAGGAGTTCTACTTCTTGCTTTGAGACGTAGCTTCCCTCATGTAGTCATGTAATTGGTAGCTAGCCTTTCCTATCCTATTAGCTAGCTTGACTTCCTCTAGTAGCAGCGTCCTATTTTCTCTTTCTATTATTTATGTCACATAATAGTCCGGTCTTCCTGTCTATAGGGATGTAGCTTGCTTTCCTTCCTGTGCTTGTAGTGGCATAAGGAAGAGTTTTTTTCAGGTAGCTCTATGTTACTACGGTTGGTTCCGGGAGAAAGGACTTTCCCCTGAGGCAACTTGCTACTTTAGGGTTAGCTCAAGCTAGAACAAATAAGAAAAAATGAGATCTAACCAGCTGGTTGTTCCAGGAAGCTAAGATGGCTGCTATCGACGAGCTGAGGAGAGAGCAAGAGCTGCTACCTATTCTCCTAAAGGGTGAATTTGTAAGATGCCCTCTTTTTATTTGCCTGTCCTCTTTCTTACTAGGACTCCTAATTAGCATCCAACAGATCAATTCAATTTGAGGAGAATCTGTTGCAGTTCTTGTTCTTGGATGTGGGATAGCGCGCAATGGGGGCTTTGAGGGCTCTCCCCTCTGTCTCTTTCCCTCGTCTTGTTGTTCCTGTAAGCAAAGGAAGAAATCTAACTCCTATTCCTGCTATAAGAGATAGAGTAAGGCTTTCTTATGGTTATCTCCTCTTTGCATGAAGAAGACAATCTTATGAAGACGATGAAGACAATCATAACATTGTCTTCTGCCCCCCCGCTCCATGCTCATAGCATAGACCATCTAAGTGCTCACGGAGCTCCTCTAAGAAGGTAGCATCCCCCTCACTATCAATACCAATCCCCCTTTCTCGATTTTAGGGGGAGTTTCTCAACCGTTTTCTCATTCCGACCCCTGCGGTCATAGCCAATTCTCAGGAGTATCCGCAGTTCACGCTTTACCTGCTCCCTTTTCGTTAGAAGGTCTTGTTCTTCTTCCGCCGAAAGTGGTGCAGGAGGGGCAGGCTCCGGCGAAGGAGCCGGGGGAAGGTTGAGATCGGGAAGCGGTCGGTTCGAAAGGTGAGAAGGAGCTGGTAGCGAAGGGGAAGGGGAAACCGATGATGTAGAAGAAGGCTGAATCGGGAGATTTTCTTCTTCTACATCATCCTCTGTTTCAGCTGTGGCAATATTGGCTGAAGCAGTTGGCAGATTTAGAGAGTAATAAGCTTGGTGATCCGGCAAAGGCTGTGTTTCAGCGGGGGTATTCTAAGACTCATATACCAATTCTCCTTTGACAATCCGGTCATGAAAAAGAGAGAGTCAAGCATGACAGAATTCCCAACTTGCTATGGTTCATTGACTAAGCTCATTCTTTTTATACTAAAAAAGTCTACCGGCTCTAAGACCGACAATAAATTCCTTTCGTCATCATACATCATAATCAGAATCAGGTCACGTTAAGGTCCCATTCGCTATCATAATGTCGAACCATTTTTCTGTATTAAACACATTCAAATAAAACTTCCTTCTCCGAGGTCTATTCTTTCTATGATTATTCCCTCCCCGAGGCGGTGTCTGATTTCTGTACCCCTTAGGCTGTTGGAAATCAAGCATTTCTTTCGGCTGGTCGATGGTGTACTTCTTTCTTTAACAACCTCTTTGAATTCCGTAGCTCTTTCGATCAGCTTCGAAAACTTGGTGATTCCAACCGGGACCAATGCACACCGCATATCATACTGCAGTCCTCTAACTAAAATGGCGACTCACTTTTCGATTAGAGCAGTTCGCCTTCTTGTTATCAAAAAGTCCCTGTCCCTCACTTCAAATGTAGACTCCCGTATTAATATATGAATCATATACAGAAAGTCAACAGCACACTTATTGTATTGGGGCCATGTCTCTTTCAAGAGGGTTCTCCCCGCCCCCTGCCAATATATATGGCAGAGGTTCCATGCTTTAGTCCTTTTTCTTTTCACTTTTTTGAGTTCGGGGCGAAGGTTCAGGCAAGCGACTTCCGTTTTCTCTATCTTACTAATAATAAGAAGGGGGTGGGGAAGAGCTAACTTGAAATCCATACATAGGAGTGCGTGAGAGCCTCCGCTAAGGAAAAGGATTGAATGCGCGTACCTCTGCGAGTGGCATCTCCTAGGCCTATGCTACGATCCGGGGATCTAAGCAAGGTGGCCTGATATGTACTTCCTTTTTGCCGGTTCATCAAACCGCACTCGCCCCCTTATTTGAGTTAGGGGCTTAATAGGCCGAGTAAGGGCCCATTCTGCCCTTTAGAGATAGGGGCGACCCAGCTAGTGCCATTTTTCTTTAAGGCGGAAAGTCCTACATATACCGACGGCTCCTTTTCTTAATACCAAAAGCGGAGCGGAAGGAGAACCGAGTGTCTTGTTTTTCGCACTTGGTTAAAACATTTTTTCAAGGGTGTGATGACTCACTCCGAGCCCCCTATAAACATAAAGGCAACCGAGAAAAAACTTTCTCCCTGACTCCCTACCCCATGCTCGGAAATTAGAAGCTATATGGGGGGCTATTCATTCCTCTTCTCGGAACTGAACTACTTTTTCTGCCTGAAGCACTTAGGGTGGGCCATGAGACCAAAAAGGACGACCTCTATCAATGTCAGCCAGGCCGTTCTCTCCATCCAGGTCGAGCAACTTCTAGTCTTGAATCTCTTTAAACATTATCGCTGCTTTACATTTTACATAAAAAACCTAAAATGGAATGAAATACGAGACGAGCGCGAGTTACGCCTCTTCCTGGGTCAAAGTTCATAGGACCCGCCTACTAGTGGAATTCAAAAGAGAGCTTGTTCCCGCCAACCCACGAAAATGGATAATTGGTCAAGAAAGCTCGAATGAGGAACGTGAAAAATTGATCAGGTGTTGAGCCTTGACGTCTTCGCTTGGCCTTACGAGGGCAGGGAGACTTTCGAGGATAATTGCAACACACTCTCCCACTCAAAGAAGGGTCCAAGCCATATCAACGAAAACAAAGGCATCTTCATCCGGATATCCAGGAGGCAATCTATGCAGAGGTTCCTCCATACCTACTTTCCATACATCCAACGGTAGAGGCGGGAGGAAAGGGAAGGCTTGGTAATCCCCCTAAAGAAAAAAGAGAAATCTCCTTTTTTGTATACCAACCTTCCTTTAAAACTGGATTAGATAGGCTTAGATAAGGGTTTGAAGAAAAGAAAAAAAGTTTCATGATTTATGGACTACTGAGCCCATATCCCCTCCAACCATCAAAATACGGAGGGAGATTGAAAAAGGGATAAGGGGTTTTGCGTTTGCATATAGCTCATAAAGTGAGATTTTAGAATCTCACTAATAAACTACCTTCTTCTCTTTTTGTTTTTTACGCTTGTATAGAGCATTTTTTCATTTTTTGTCCTCCGAGTCACTTCATGATCTTTTTTTTCAGGGATGTCTTCTTTAGTAGAGGTGCATCTTGATCTATTATGACACTATACCTTCCTATACCATATAATGCCGAGCGAGTATAATTCATTAGATTAATTCGAGGTTTTTTGGGGTGGCCTTGGTTGACCGTGGAGGAATTGAACTTCCCATTCTGTCCTTTCTCACCTTGTTCTTACCCATCTAGATGTTCCAGATGAAGAGCCAGATGGAAACGTTGAAGTAGCACAAGCAGTTCTATATCTTCCGGCAGCAGTTGATTGAGCAGGTTATTCTGTTGTTTTATATCGAGATCCTATCCCATAGCTAGCTAGCAGCACCTTTGACTAACAATACCTAAAGCAAAAGCAGCTATGAAAGAGGTTGGTCGAATAAAAGCACGAGTTCCGGTAGACCCCTACTAGTAAAGGGCAAGCCAGCATCTTGCCCGGATTGGGAAGCAGAGGTGGGGGGTTGTCAAGTTTGTTTTGGTTTGAAGTAGGGTAACTTTGCAGAACCTTTGCTTGCGCCCTATTTGAGACTAAGGCAGGTTTGGAGCCTTGTCCTATCCCCTTTATCAAATCCCTAGCTCTCTTCCTTAGTGCAACTGTCCTATTCCTACCATGGGAATTTCTATATTCATTTTTTGTTTCATATCTATAGTTTCGGATATCAATCGTATATGAAGAAAGAGATTGTTGACCTTAGTAGACTAATCTATTCATTGGTAGGGCATTTCCTCCTGTGACCACCTTTCCTACCAAAAAGCTAACCCAACCAAATCCGGGTTTTTTCTAGACTAGACCTTCGGGATTTTTTTAGGGTTCATACATGCATTGATCCAGTCGAAGAACCTGCTCCAGAGCGACTACTCCGCCTAGCGTATCTTCCTGCCCGCCCGGGGTTCTCTCTGCTCGGTTTCACAATCAATCCCAGATCCATCTATTTGAGGGAGGTCAAATTCCGCGCTCTTCTAATTGCTTAGAAGGGTTCAAGAACCCCTTTACATCTAGGGCTCATCGAAGCCCTATTCTGTATATTCAGGAACAGGGCTATCAAATGGTCGACTGCGAAACCCATCAGGGTTAGAAATTCGTATACTTTAACCCTCTATCGGCGATCGTTCAACGGACTACTTTTGCGATGCCTGTCACATGAAGAAGCTCAGCAAGCCTTGCAAGAAGTACATGCTTTCCTAATAATAGGGGCATAGTAATAGTGGTTTGCTGGGTTGGTTTTGCTCTCTACCTTCTCACGGGGGGATGGAAACAAGAGAGGTCAACTGGAGTGGAAGCCAAACGACGGGGCCGAGAATCTGTGATCGATCCGAAGAACCACTGCCAGATACGATTCTGCTCCCCCTTCGTACTACCAAAAAATGAAATTCTTGCCCGGCTTTCTTTCGGCTTAAGAAGGCTGCGGTGAGAGTGAGGATCACTTCGGAACTCTAGGAGAATGGGCGTTTTAGGGCGGGATCTAAAAGCTCTCCAACGTGTTGCGGAGCCTTCGGCCGTGAGAGGAGAGGGTCTTTTGGCTTCCTCAGGGCCGTGTGAAGCTTAGCTTGCAGCCACGTAATGTAATGATTGTTGTTCGTGG